CGACGTGGATTCATGTCACTCCCTCTGGTGGGGTCCTCCCAAAATCCCGCTATAGGATAAAGAGAGAGAATCTATTCTGTTTTCTATAGAGAATAGCGGCGGAGCGCCGTGATAGATAGGGGCATGACTTGCTTGCTTGGCTATTTTTTGTTCCTAACCGCTTGCTTTATTTGAACAGGAAAGAGCTTTGCTTGCTCCGTGTTTTTGGTTCTTCGGAGCAGGGCTCTTCTGCTGTTTTTGACTTTTGTTTTAGGGTTAGTATCTCAGGCTCTGGGCTCCTTGCGGCGCTGCCTCATGCTTGCGCTTGCTTGAATGCCAGTACGTTACGTTACTAGAATAGGCGGTTGGCTGCTGCGCTACAGATCTCACCGGAAGGGTCTTTTCCTTTGCTTGCGGAAGTGACCCTGCTTGCTATTCCCCTCGCCCGGCCTTTACTTGACTTGATAGGGCTCCTTCACCAGGATCAATAGCCCAGCTACACTACCACTACCCGTGAGATAGAAGTAGGGCACTTCACTCACCTCAGAGTGAGTGAGGTGATTACAGAAAAGTAGTGTAGTCCGCACTACCTATCTGTAATCAGTTTAGCTTAGAGTTGTTTGCTGACACACGCTACTATCACTCTGGTTGCTGCTTTCACTCGGATTCTCCTCGGGCGGATCAAGGCATATTGGCTTGGCTTGCGACTGATAGTTACTGGATGGTTGGTTGACAGGTGTCTGGCTAGCAAAGAACCCGACAAAAACGAGTACAGTAGCGCCCTAGGCTATTTGATATAGTATAGCCGCGGAGACTACTTGCGTCAGGGGAAAGCCCCCTTTATGAGTAAGCCCCTTTAGAGATAGGAAAACGGCCTAGCTGCTTTATTGAGAGATTTCGGCACCATTGAGAATTCTTTAAATAATTAGCTGCTATTTCAGTGGTTGAAGTGCCGGTCGGCATTGCCTAAGTAACGTCCGGCTCTGCTTGCGCGCTTCTCTCCATCCGTTGAGTCGGTGGAAGGCTACTTGACCTAGCCTTCAGAGAAGAATCAAGTCAGAGAAGCCGGCGCAGCAAGCCGATCCGACATACGTTCAAACGCATGCACCTTTCGACTACTTCTCTCTCGGGGCGCGCCATCCAAACTCGCTGTGATGGATGAACGCGGATAGAACAAATCTATCTCGGCGTAGTGAGTAAGAAATTCCTGCCGTATTTCTTTCTTGATTGATTGTTTTATTGATTGATGTCTTTCTTTCTTTATGGAAAATCTCAAACCCATTTCTGAGACCCATAATATGAATTTATGAAAGATAGATAGAAAGACAAAGCTGCCTTGCGGGAGAGAGAGACCTGACGCATAGCCGGCGCACAAGATCCAATCTTTTTTGCAGTTCTTAGAGAAGTGAATTCCAAAACACCACAATTAAGCAAGCTAAAATAGCTTGCCTCACTTCCATGCATGCGATAGCTTGTCCCAACCAAAACTTGCCGCTTCTATCAATCAATGCACACAAATATGCTTGCTTGGACAGACACAAACATATGCTTGCCCCTACGTAACTAGAGCCCTGTAGGTCCAACACTCCTATATAGGGCTAGGTTTCAACACTATTCACTGGTAAGGCCCCACATGTAGCATTCCCGACGGCGGCTATCCCGAGCTAGCCATCCATAGTTGTCAGCCTCCCTTACCCCACAACCCTCACTTGTGACCCTCACTAAAATTCAATTCAATGAAAGGCAGACCCCATAGAAGTAAGCCTGAGCCAGCTCAGTGAAGACTTCTCAAATACCCTCCAGCCAGACCACAGAAACATAGAGAACAAAAAATTCGTGCTCAACCAACCCGTCTCAATCCATGTCAACCATCAACCAAGGCCCGCACCAGCTCTCATTACCATCCCACCACAACCTAGGCCAACACCAATTCCATCCATGCCCCTCTTCAACCTACCCCAACACCTATTCCCATTACCGCGCCTCCACAGAACCCTCAGAACCACGCACCGGCCACCATCACTATCCCTAAACCTTCACCTATTGTTATCTCAACCCCACCCCTTTCTATAATCTATAAGTAAGGGAAGGTAAGGCTTTCAAAGGTGTCTTGGACATATGAAAGCAGGACGGTAGCATTGAAAGTGGAGAAGAAAGAGGGTGAAGAATGTGCTGAGATAGGAAATATGACTAGGTCGGGACGATGCTTCAAACCTGACCATTTGAGAACCACGGAAGGACCAAGGAAAGGAGAAAGCAGTAGAGAAAGACCCAGCAACAGAGGCCTTTCACAAGGCTCTCAAGAAACCAGAGTAGAATGTGGCGGAACACCTGAAAAAGATCCCCGCGCAGATCTAAATTGTTGATCTATTGATAACCTCGGAACATCACCGAGAGCAAATGATTGAGGTTCTGCAAAAGGCCCATGTAAAAGACTATATCACTCCCGAAAGGCTGGCCGACTTGGTCGGACAAATCATGGCGCCTAGGGTGATAAAATTCTCCGATGATGAGATCCCCGCCGATAGGACAACCCACACGCACTCGCTTTCTATTTTGGCGTCTTGTCGGGCCCAGATAGTACCTGCAGATTGATAATGGGAGTGGTTTGAATGTTTGCACGTTGAGCAGTGTAAAGGCCCTGGGGCTGGGGCATGGAGATATGAAGAGAAAGACGATGACGGTCCGAGCATTCGAAAATTCCGTCCGCCAGACTTTTGGAGTAATTTTTCTTGACGTTGTGATCGGGCCGTACCAGTTCAAGATCAGTTTGAATGTGGTAGATATCGAGGCATCGTGCACTTTCCTATTGGGAATACTTTGGCTCCATTCAGCGGGGTCCTTCCCGATAAGGCCCATCTACGCTGCACCAAAGGGTAAAGTTCGTTATCGACGACCAGCTAGTCACTATCTTGGCTGATGACGAAGAAGTGGGCTCAAGAAAGGTAGAAGTTGTGCAGCATGTAGAGTCGGGACTTCAATTCCTATCGTATCAGTTCGAGACAGTCAATTGTATCCCCCTCGACGCGAGGCCATCCAAAAGAATGAAGACGAGCTCGCCCGGGTGGAAAATGCTAGCGAAGATTCAATTTCACCCCCTATTTGAGTAAGGATGGGTCTGGGTCAAGGGGACGGGTGACCTGAAACCTCTTCCTCCGGTAAGAGCTGTCTAACCTCTGTTGTGTTGCTATAACCTAGTCTTACTCGCTCTTACCTCCCTGCCTGTTCTCCTTTCTTTCTTTTATGAGAATACCTGCCCTGCCGCCTCCGCTCTCGTTCGGGCCCCGGGAATCCCTTGCTTTTGGCTACGGTCTTTATTTACCTTTTTTTTTGCACTCCCCCCTATCACAACAAGGCCGGAAGAAAGTTTTGATTTCCCACGGCGTTATTTACCAAGCTCGGGACTAGAGGAGCATTTTAGGAATTTGAGGTATCGCTTGTAATAAGGATGAAGTCTCATTCATATAGTAATGTCCCTAGCTTGCGCCCTATTTGAGACTAAGGCAGGTTTGGAACCCTGTCCTATCACCTTTATCAAATCCCTAGCTCTCTTCCTTAGTGCAACTGTCCTATTCCTACCATGGGAATATCTATCTTTCTTTTTTGTGTCATATCTATAGTTTCGGGTATCAAACCGGACGGTATCATATATGAAGAAAGAGATTGTTGACCTTAGTAGACTAATCTATTCATTGGTAGGGCATTTCTTCCTGTGACCGCCTTTCCTACCAAAAAGCTAACCCAACCAAATCCGGGTTTTTTCTAGACTAGACCTTCGGGATTTTTTTAGGATTCATACATGCATTGATCCAGTCGAAGAACCTGCTCCAGAGCGACTACTCCGGCTAGCGTATCTTCCTGCCCGCCCCGGGTTCTCTCTGCTCGGTTCCACAATCAATCCCAGATCCATCCATTTGAGGGAGGTCAAATTCCGCGCTCTTCTAATTGCTTAGAAGGGTTCAAGAACCCCTTTACATCTAGGGCTCATCGAAGCCCTATTCTGTATATTCAGGAACAGGGCTATCAAATGGTCGACTGCGAAACCCATCAGGGTTAAAAAATCGTATACTTTTACGATGCCCTCTATCGGCGATCGTTCAACGGACTACTTTTGCGATGTCTGTCACATGAAGAAGCTCAGCAAGCCTTGCAAGAAGTACATGCTTTACTAATACTAATAGGGGCATAGTAATAGTGGTTTGCTGGGTTGGTTTTGCTCTCTACCTTCTCACGGGGGGATGGAAACAGGAGAGGTCAACTGGAGTGGAAGCCAAACGACGGGGCCGAGAATCTGTGATCGATCCGAAGAACCACTGCCAGATACGATTCTGCTCCCCCTTCGTACTACCAAAAAATGAGATTCTTGCCCGGCTTTCTTTCGGCTTAAGAAGGCTGCGGTGAGAATGAGGATCACTTCGGAACTCTAGGAGAATGGGCGGGCGGGATCTAAAAGCTCTCCAACTGCGGAGCCTTCGGCCGTGAGAGGGTCTTTTGGCTTCCTCAGGGCCGTGTGAAGCTTAGCTTGCTTTAGCAGCCACGTGATGATTCAAGTTCGTGGTAGGCGTAGGAGCTGGGCGAAGCGGTAGCGAAGCTCAGGTGGTAATGCAAGTGCGCGGTGAGCGTAGTAGCCCCCTCCTTGTACAACCAAGCTAGTGAGGGCCGGAATGGAATATCGTATGTAGTGTAGAATCAGATCTGAAGCTCTTTACTAGGATTGGAACAAGCGAGGAACGAGTGACCATAAGCTCCGCTTAAGCGCTCGACATGCAGTTAGCTTAAAACATGTTCATCATGTGGCCGAGCGAAGCGCACCTGTGTGAAGCAGCCTAGCATCACTTTAGATAGGAGCAGAATGGATGACTTACAACTGAAAGTAAGTTCTCCGGATCGATATATCGTACGACGTAATGGAGATCTTGATCTAGATCCGGTGGTTCGCAGAATTCGGGACCTAACGATGTTCGGTTCGTCACATGAACGGGAGCGGACGATTCCTCGCCTCTCCCTTTTCGGGGAATGGC